AGGCTTTTTTGGTAATTGGAACATGCTTTGTTAAACCTCCCATAAAAACCATATTCTGACTTTTATTTGGAGAATATCCAACAAGAGTTTCCATTGAATGAATAACGGATCCGGATCCTAAAAACAACAATGCTTTTGAATAAGCATGAGTAATCAAATGAAATAAAGCACTTCGATAAGACCCCATACCTAGAGCTAACATCATATAACCTAATTGAGACATTGTGGAATAGGCTAAACCTCTCTTAATGTCTTTTTGAGCTAGGGCAAAAGTAGCTCCGACTAATATTGTTATTATTCCTACCAAAGAGATGAAATTCATTATGTGAGGGATGACTATGAAAAGAGGAATAAGCCGAGCTACAAGAAAAATGCCCGCGGCTACCATAGTAGCAGCATGTATAAGAGCCGAAATAGGAGTAGGCCCCTCCATGGCATCCGGCAACCATACATGAAGGGGAAATTGTGCCGATTTAGCAACCGCACCGGCAAATAAAAGACCGGCACACAAAGTAACAAATAAAAAATTGACTTCATTATTATTATTAGAAATAAAGTTATTGAATATTTTGAATAAATCTCGAAATTCGAAACTCCCTGTTATCCAATAAAAACCTAAAATTCCCAATAATAAACCAAAATCCCCAACACGATTAGTTACAAATGCCTTTTGGCAAGCATTTGCCGCAACAGGCCGTGTGAACCAAAACCCTATTAATAGATACGAACACATTCCGACCAATTCCCAAAAAATATAAATTTGTATCAAATTAGAACTAGTAACTAATCCTAACATAGAAGTACTGAAAAAACTCATATAAGCGAAAAATCTTAAATATCCTTGATCATAAGACATATAATTATCACTATAAACAAGAACCAAAATTCCAATAGTAGTTATTAATATTGACATAATAGAAGTAAGTGGGTCGATCAAGTAACCGAATTCTAAAGAAAAATCATTATTGATGGTCCAAGACCATACATATTGATAGATAGAACTGCCATAAATTTGTTGAATAGACAGATTGATCGAAAAAGGAATGACTATACTTAACAATAAAACACTTTGAAAAGCCCACATGCGGCGAAGGCTTTTTGTTGCCGACGGAAAAAGAATAAGTCCCACTCCTATTAACATAGGAACTGGAAGTGGAAAGAAAGGTATTATCCACGCATATTGATATGTCTGTTCCATAAAAAAAGTTTTTTATTCTTAATTAATTATTTCCGATTTACGGGATCCTACCTCCTTTCAATTTCAAAAGGAGTCAATAAAAAAAATCAAGAGATGTACTAACTTAAAGAGATTTTTAGAATTTTATATATTCTTACTTATTCTGAGTCTTTCCAAAATCCTTCAAATATTCAAATAAAGAAAGTTACAGTTGGGTAACTGATATGACCAACTTGCTCATAAAGCGAATATTTAGTTATTAACTAGGATTTTTTTTTAATACCAAAAATGAAAATTATTATTAGTATTAGATCACTTTAGATTCATAAAGTAAGGATAAAAAATTACACTAAAAAGAGTACTTTATTATGATATGAATCAATATGATTCATAGGATTAACAAAGGTAAAAGGTTGTACTAATGCAATAAGAACTCGCTTTTTAGTTAGTTTATTCCAAATCATTAATGGGTTTCATTATCAAATTTTTTGATTCTTTTCCATTTTTCTAAAAAATATTTATAGGAAACGCTATAATATCTGACATTATTTCTAAGATTTATTAGATAAGATCCATTTTTCTATTTATTGATTATTGAAAGGAAAGGGCTTAAAAAAAATAACTAAGATTTATTTTATCAAATCATGTATCTTTTAACAGATTAATTCATTTAATGACTAGTTTTCTTTAGTCAATGGGAATGGGATTCTTAAAATCTTTGGTGTATTTTATTCTGTATAACTGAAAAGTCGAATACAAAAATGCACAGAGTTCTAAAAAGAAGTTCTTTTTTAAATCCTTTGTTCCACTAAATTTTCTTTCTATAGTACAACAGCGAATTCTAGAGATATGGATGTGAATCATAAAGAACAACAAAGAAAGATACTAATCAATAAAATGCGTCTTTCTTACAAATATTATATATAGAAAAATTTTTGTTTAAAAAAATGACATATCATGCTCTTTTTCGAGTAAGCCTTTTTAGAATTTTTGTATATCTCTTAATCTATATTTTTATTATTTTTTTTTTTTAAAGATAATAGAATCTATCTATAGAATAACTAGATAATGAATAGATAATGAATAGATTCGTTTTGACCAATAGATGTCTTTCACATCCAACTATAACAACGAGTAACCTCTTAATTTTAAAATGGCAGTTCCAAAAAAACGTACTTCTATATCAAAAAAGCGTATTCGTAAAAATATTTGGAAGGGGAAGGGATATTGGGCAGCCTTAAAAGCGTTGTCATTGGGGAAATCTCTTTCTACCGGAAACTCAAAAAGTTTTTTTGTGCGACAAACAAATAAGTCATAAAAAAG